TAATTCTATTAGATCGAATAAGTACATTCGATCTAATAAGTACCTTGTAGCAGAATTGAGAAATTCTATGGCTCGGATCTTTAGTATTCTCTTCTTTATTACCTGTGTCTACTATTTAGGCAGAATACCGTCACCCATTCTTACTAAGAAACTGAAAGAAACCTCAAAAACGGAAGAAAGGGTGGATCCGAACAAAATTGATGAAACGGAAGAAATTCGAGTCAATGGAAAGGAAGATGAATTCCATTTTCGAGTTACAGAGACAGGCTATAAAAATGGACCCGTTTCTGAAGAGTCTTATCTTTTGAATATCAATGAAAATCATGACAATTCAATAATTCAAATACTTCCGACAAAAATTGCAAATAAAGACCCTTTTTGCTTTGAAAAAAATCTTGTAACTCTGCTTTTCGATTCAAATCGATGGAATCGACCCTTTCGCTACATCAAAAATAATCAATTTGACAGAGCTGTCAGAAATGAAATGTCACAATATTTTTTTGACATATGTCAAAGTGATGGAAAAGAAAAAATCTGTTTTACATATCCCCCTAGTGTATCCATTTTTTTGGAAATGCTAAAAAGAAGGATATCCCCATCTACACTTGAAAAATCTTCATCTAATGAACTCTACGGGGATTATACCAAGAAACAAAAGGAAAAAAATGGATATACAAGAGAAATATAGTAAAAGATAAGAAGAGATGCGACCGCCTCCTACATATTTGATACCTTCTCCTAGAAAGAAACTTACAACACCAACGCCATTCGTAATTCCATCAATTACTCGTCTATCAAAAAAATGAGTTAATTGAGATAATCCTCTTATTGAACCGGTCAAAGATGTTGTATATAAAACATCTAAATAGGCACGATTATATGACCAATTATACAAGATATTTAAAAGTTTATCCCAACGGTTTCTTCTGGGACCAATTTTAATAAATGAATTAATTAAGTCAAAATTCTTGAAAGAGGAAAAAATGGGTTTATATAAAAAAGACGCTAGAAGTATTCCTAAATAAGATATACTGACTGAAGAAATTGCATCTTTCAAAAATTCATACCAATCTGTCAAATCCTTTGACTTTTGATGTAAAAGGTTGATAGATGGGGCTAACCATTTCGATAATATATCGAGATCTCTTCCTTCTTGATTAAAAGGAATTCCTAGAGATCCAACAAACAAAGTAAATAGAACTAATACAAGTAAAGGAAATAACATAGTATTGTCCGATTCATACGGGTATAGATAAGTTTTTTGATTTTCAAAATGAATACTATTAATAAAAGGTTGTCCTCTATTTATTTTTTTTAGATTCTCATCACTTTGATATGCCTTTTTCAAAAAAAAAGAAGGATGAGGATTATCCATTTTTAATAAACGAAAATTTTTGTTAATTATTTTTGAACACCCCTTACCCCATATAGATATTGAATACAAAACTTTATTTTTTTTTCCACTGTAATTTTGAAAATAAACATTTAAATGCCCCTCAAAAGTAAGTAAATAGATCCGAAACATATAAAATGCAGTTAATCCTGCTGTGGTCCAAGCTATTATTGCAAAAATAGGTGAATACAACCAACTATCATTAAGAATTTCATCTTTGGACCAAAAACAAGCAAGGGGTGGAATACCACAAAGAGAAAGTGTACCTACTAAAAAAGCGGTTTTGGTAATTGGCACATATTTCGTTAAACCACCCATAAGAACCATATTCTGACTTTTATCCGGAGAATAACCAACAACAGTTTCCATTGAATGAATAATAGATCCAGATCCTAAAAATAATAATGCTTTGGAATAAGCATGAGTAATCAAATGAAATAAAGCACTTTTATAAGACCCCATTCCTAGAGCTAACATCATATAACCCAATTGAGACATTGTTGAATAGGCTAAACCCCTTTTAATGTCTTTTTGAGCAAGAGCTAAAGTAGCTCCTAATAATACTGTTATTATACCTATCAACGAAATTATATTCATTATATGGGGTATAACTATGAAAAGAGGAAGGAGGCGAGCTACAAGAAAAATTCCCGCTGCCACCATAGTAGCAGCATGTATAAGAGCCGAAATGGGAGTGGGTCCTTCCATAGCATCAGGTAACCATACATGAAGAGGAAATTGCGCAGATTTAGCAACTGCACCGGCAAATAATAGAGCAGCACACAATGTAACAAAGGTAGAATTTACTTGATTGTTAGCAATCAAGTTATTGAATATTTCAAATAAATCCCTAAATTCAAAACTACCGGTTATCCAATAAAAACCTATAATTCCTAATAATAAACCAAAATCCCCTACACGATTTGTTACAAATGCCTTTTGACAAGCATTTGCTGCAAGAGGTCTTGTAAACCAAAAACCTATTAATAAATAGGAACACATTCCAACCAATTCCCAAAAAATATAAATTTGTATCAAATTCGAACTAGTAACTAATCCTAACATCGAAGTACTGAAAAAACTCATATAAGAAAAAAATCTTAAGTAACTTTGATCATGAGACATATAATTATCACTATAAATAAGAACCATAATTCCAACAGTAGTGATTAACATTGACATAATAGAAGTAAGTGGATCAATCAAGTATCCGAATTCTAAAGAAAAATCATTATTGAGAGTCCAAGACCAGACATATTGATAGATCAAATTGCTATTTATTTGCTCAATAGACAAATTAGTTGAAAAAATCATGACTATACTTAACAATAAAATACTTAGAAAAGCCCACATACGACGAAGATTTTTCGTTGCTGTCGGAAAAAGAAGAAGTCCTACTCCTATTAACATAGGAACTGGAAGTGGAACGAAAGGTATGATCCACGCATATTGATATGTCTGTTCCATAAAAAAAAGTTTTTTAATTCTTAATTACTATATAATTATTTTCGATTCGCCGGATCTTAGCTCTTTTCAAAAGAGTCAATAAAAAATCACGATATGCACTAACATAAATAATTTAAATTTGATAAATTTTGAGTTATTCTTTCTATTAAATACTTCAAATATTCAAATCAAGAAGTTCCAATTGGTCAAATCGTGATTAAATCATAGGAAAGAAAACCATTCAAGTTTTCCTTTCCTTTCCTTGAATTTGAAAATTCAAATCAAAGATGCAATTAATTTCGTCTCTTTCCCCGAGTTTGCCAAGTTAATAAACAAAATTAAATAAAGTGTTTATTAAACATACTAAAAACATGGGGATTATCCCCTTTATTGTCTATTCGATGTAAATAAAATAATGATGGAAGTAAAAAGAGGGGTAAATAAATTACTATTCGTTATTGTATTAAGTTCAATTAATTCCATTGCTATCGCATAAGAGATTCTAAAAATATGTATTTGGAACTAATTTGAAAGATAACTAGCAACCAAAAATTTTTTTTTGGTTTGAAAAGATATTCTTTAAAAAAATAGAATGAATTAGAAAAGCGCTTATTTTTTTTAACAATAAATGTCTTTCACATCCAGCTATACTAATGAGTAATCTCTTAATTTTTATTTAAATGGCAGTTCCAAAAAAACGTACTTCTGCATCAAAAAAGCGTATTCGTAAAAATTTTTGGAAAAGGAAGGGGGGTCAGGCCGCGGTAAAAGCGTTTTCCTTGGGGAAATCTCTTTCTACTGGGAATTCCAAAAGTTTTTTTGTGCAACAAACAACTAATAATAAAAAAGAAAATTAGTAATAAAACAGAAAATGTTGGAATAATCGCAATCTACCCGACTCAAAAATGGAATCGTTTCGCAAAAAAATGCCCTATTTTTATTCCCTAGGCTTTTAGAATCTGTATAATAAGAATTCTTCTCTTTACCTTACTAAATTAGTAAAAAAGTTTCCAAAAAACACAAGAGAATTCGTTTTGTTTATCATTTACAAGGTGGGGAATCCTTTTTTCCCCATCCACCTATTTTATTTATTTTATTCCGGTTGTCATGATTAGATATAGCCACTTTTTTGATAGATCTATAGAAGCGCGAGTAGCCAATTTTTGTTTACCCTAATTTCGAAAATTAGGGAAATTGTTTGATTGTTGATCCAAATTTTTTATTTTGTGCAACCTTTTTATATTTTCGTTTAAGTCCTATAGAGCCCCTGGTCTATCTCTCGGCATCAATCCACTCAAAATACTTAGTGAATCTGTAAAAATATGTATCAATTTTGGATGATCAAAAAGCGATTCTTTTTTTTCATTGAGAAAGTGTTTTGAAATCAAATAAATCAAAAACAGTTCATTAGATTAAAACGAAATTTTCTTGGGGGTACCATCGCTTAATTTAGAGTAGGACTATTTCGTTTTACAAGAATTAAAGCCAAGGGGAGTATAAAAAATGAAGACCCTAAACTTCCAATAATGAACCTTCAAATACCTATTTAAACAAATTTTTATTCATCTATTAAAATCTTTCCTAATAAATATTACACCCAATTTTTATTAAATCTAGACGTCTGCTTAATAATAGGCTATTATGAGTTCAAGATAGGCCGCTATGGTGAAATTGGTAGACACGCTGCTCTTAGGAAGCAGTGCTAGAGCATCTCGGTTCGAGTCCGAGTAGCGGCATATCATCTATTAAAAAAAGTAAATACATCCTATAATGAATTCAATTCGCCATTTCAATATATTAATTATATAGAATTATATTTTTTAGATAATAAAGGGACTCCTCTTTTAACTTTTTATGATATTTTCAACCTTAGAGCATATATTAACTCATATTTCTTTTTCGATCGTTTCGATTGTAATTACAATTCATTTGATAAGCTTTTTAGTTGATGAAATTGGAAAACTATCTGATTCAGCCGAAAAAGGCACGATAATAACTTTTTTCTGTATAACCGGATTATTAGTGACTCGTTGGATTTATTCGGGACATTTTCCACTAAGTGATTTATATGAATCATTAATCTTCCTTTCGTGGAGTTTTTCCCTTATTCATATAGTTCCATATTTCAAAAAAAAGAAAAATATTCTAAGCACAATAATTG